AACAGTTGGACGGTAATAAAAAGTCATAGCAAATCCCGTAGCTACTTGTACTAAAAAACAAGTAAGGGTAATTCCGCCTAGACAATAAAATATGTTGACATGCGGAGGAACATATTTACTAGTTATATCATCTGCAATCGCCTGAATCTCAAGACGTTCTTCGAACCAATCATAAACTTTATTGAGATAGGTAAACCAAGGTTACTCCCCCTCCAAGAACTGTATATGAGAATTTCATCTCGTACAGCTCAAACAAAAAAAAGACCCAAATACTGATTGAAACGGATATGGAATATAAAGTTTTAAACTTCTCTCTCATTCAATATTATTTAAAGATATGAAAGAATCAAAATGCGAAAACTCTTCTTTGTGGTTAAATGCCAAAAAATCAAGTAAGCTCATTCGTCTTTATGTTGTGTTGATCGTTACAGGCCTCTTGAATCTTCTAGATTACCTACCTTTATTGTCTTTTTTATTTGGTATTTGTATGGAACGGGGATGGGGATTTCTTCTTGTTTTCTTTATTATTGATAGGAATTCTCTTGTTAAGACCCTACTTAACTAATCAATTGAAACCTCAGATTCATACGAGAACCACGATAATTCAATGAAACCTTCAAAGTCCAAAGTTCACTGAGTGAGAACCATTGGATCATCACTTATTCAATCAAAAAAATAGCTATAATGACTAAAAACATAAAATACAAAGAAGCGTCTGTCCTTTGATCCAAATAAGAGTTTAAAAGCAGAAAAATATTTTGATTTATTAAAGTTTATAAGATAGAACGGAAAGAAGTCCGGCTACGAGGTCTGAGTATTAAGTATGAATCATAGTTCGAATACTTTGTGATCTATTTGATCTATTTCGTGCTCCAGATACTCGAATGAATATCCGACGAAGTAAAACCATCTTGATAAAGATGACAGACCCCATTCTCTGTACTATCCATAGGGTCAATTCTAACAAGTCACACACTCATATTCCGGAAATATACAATGCAGAAAAAAAATTTCGCGGTCGAACTACCAAAGAAGAATAGGTTAAAATTGTTAGACCTACATACTTTACTTTTTTGTATGGAGCTAAAAGCTAGAACTTCAAGATTCTAATTCACTGAAATTCCATCCAGTAGAACAGAAGAATTATAAATCTCCAAAATAATAGATAGGAATACCGCAAATAAAGCCATTGCAACACCCATCAAAGGGGTCGTTCCCCATCCAGGAGCTACTTTACCATATTCGGAATTCAATGGTTTCAATAACTTCCCTACAGTAGTGCTTCTTGGACCAGATCTAGAACTATCCTCAACAGTTTGTGTAGCCATAAATCTTATTTTGTATTCATTACGATCTGTTGACTTTGTATACCATTCCGTTGTAAATAAATGATCTTAGCATAGATCCATTGTGGTCTTTCAATTCTATAATAATGGAAACAGCAACCCTAGTCGCCATCTTTATATCTGGGTTACTTGTAAGTTTTACTGGGTATGCTCTATATACTGCCTTTGGGCAACCCTCTCAACAACTAAGAGATCCATTCGAGGAACACGGGGACTAGTTGACGTAATCAGCCTCCAAATATTTGGAGGCTGATTACGTCAATGAAGATAATGCAAAATTATTTCATTTTTTAGTTGAAATTTTAGGTGGTTCCCGAAAAAAAATAGCGAAAAAAATTATCCCTAAAGTGGATACTAAGAGAAATGTATAAACCAATGCTTCCATAAATTTGATCGTGGTTTACAATTATAGCTTTCATACCTGTTTTGTTTACTTGGGAGTATCCCTCTGGATAAAGAAAGAAAAAGAGTCAAAGAAACGACAGCGATTTAAATCAAGATTCCTACAGTACCCTGCCTATTAAATAAAATCGCAAACAGAAACTAGAAGAAAAAAAGCAATGTTGCATCAGACTGCTTGTCTTTTTGTAGTTGGATCTCCAAGTTTTTGGAATGCCCCAAATTCCACTTGAGCATCCAAATCTGGATCAATACCAGCAAAAACATCTCTGAAGAGAGTTCTAGCACCATGCCAAATATGTCCAAAGAAGAAAAGTAGAGCAAACGAAGCATGTCCAAACGTAAACCAACCTCTTGGACTGCTACGAAAAACACCATCGGATTTCAAAGTCGTACGATCTAATTCAAAAATCTCACCCAATTGAGCCCGTCTAGCATATTTTTTGACAGTTGCGGGATCACTATAACTCACTCCATTGAGTTCACCACCATAAAACTCAACAGTTACACCTACTTGTTCGACACTATATTTTGATTCTGCCCTTCTAAACGGGACGTCGGCTCTAACAATTCCGTCTCCGTCTACCAAAACAACCGGAAATGTTTCAAAAAAAGTAGGCATACGGCGTACAAAAAGTTCACGCCCTTCTTTATTTCTAAAGACGGGGTGTCCTAACCATCCAACAGCTATTCCATCCCCATTGTCCATTGAACCCGCTCGGAATAACCCCCCTTTTGCTGGATTATTACCAATA